ATTCATCTCCAATAATGAAATAAATCAAGAAAAAATTACTAATAAAAAAAAAATTCACTTTATCTTTATTTCGACTATAAAAAAGTCACTTTATAATATTAGTAAGAAAAATTCACATATTTTTTGTGATTTATCCTACTTGTCACAAGCATATGTATTTTACAAATTATCACAAACCCAAGTTATTAATTTGTCTAAATTTAGATCTGTTCTTCAATATAACACAACGTCTTGCTTCCTTAAGACTAAAATAAAGGACTATTTTAAAACACTAGGAATATTTCATTCGGAATTAAAACATAAGAAACTTCAGAGTTATAGAATCAATCAATGGAAAAACTGGTTAAGATGGCATTATCAATACGATTTATCTCAGATTAGATGGTCTAGATTAATGCCAAAAAAATGGCGAACTAAGGTTAATCAAAGTTGTATGGCTCAAAATAAAAATAGAAACTTAAACAAATGGAATTCATATGAAAAAGACCAATTAATTCATTACAAAAAAGAAAATGATTCGGAACTCTATTCATTATCAAACCAAAAAGATAATTTTAAAAAATGTTATAGATATGGTCTTTTAGCATATAAATCAATTAATTATGAAAATAAAAGTGACTCATTTTTTTCTAGATTACCCTTTCAAGTAAAGAAGAACTTAGAAATTTCGTATAATTCCAACACGTCCAAACACAACTTTGTTGATATGCCCGGCAATCTTCATATCAATAATTCTCTAAGAAAGGTCAATATTCTAGATATAGAAAGAAATCTCGATAGAAAATATTTTGATTGGAAAATTATCCATTTTTCTCTTAGACAAAAAGGAGATATTGAAGCCTGGGTTAAGATCGATACCAACAGTAATCCAAATACTAAAATTGGTATTAATAATTATCAAATAATTGATAAAATTGAGAAAAAGGGGGTTTTTTATCTTACAACTCATCAAAATCCAGAAAAAACTAAAAAAAATTCTAAAAAAGTCTTTTTTGATTGGATGGGAATGAATGAAAAAATATTTAATCGTCCCATATTGAATCTGGAATTTTGGTTCTTCCCAGAATTTGTACTACTTTATAATGTCTATAAAATAAAACCGTGGATTATACCAAGCAAATTCCTTCTTTTTAATTTGAATACAAATGAAAATGTTATTCAAAATAAAAACCAAAAACAAAACTTTTTTCTACCATCAAATAAAAAAATAAAGAATCGAAGTCAAGAAACAAAAGAACCCCCAAGTCAAAGAGAGCGTGGATCAGATATAGAAAACAAAGGAAATCTGAGCCCTGTTTTTTCAAAACATCAAACCGATCTTGAAAAAGATTACGTGGACTCAGACACAAAAAAGGGTCAAAATAAAAAACAATACAAAAGCAACACGGAAGCAGAACTAGATTTGTTCTTGAAACGTTATTTGCTTTTTCAATTGAGATGGAACGATGCTTTGAATAAAAGAATGCTCGAAAATATCAAGGTATATTGTCTCCTGCTTCGACTGATAAATCCAACCAAAATTACTATATCGTCAATTCAAAGGAGAGAAATGAGTTTGGATATAATGCTGATTCAGGCAAATTTACCTCTTACAGACTTGATGAAGAAGGGGGTATTGATTATCGAACCTATTCGGTTGTCTGTAAAACATAATGGACAATTTATTATGTATCAAACCATAGGTATTTCATTGGTTCATAAAAGTAAACACCAAACTAATCAAAGATACCGAGAACAAAGATATGTTGATAAAAAGAATTTTGACGAATTCATTCTGCAACCTCAAACTCAAAGAATAAATACAGAAAAAACTCATTTTGATTTGCTTGTTCCTGAAAATATTTTATGGTCTAGACGTCGTAGAGAATTGAGAATTCGAAGTTTTTTTAATTCTTTGAATTGGAATGTCGTCGATAGAAATTCAGTATTTTGCAACGAAACCAATGTAAAAAACTGGAGTCAATTTTTGGGTGAACGGAAACCCCTTTATAAAGATAAAAATGAATTAATTAAATTTAAGTTCTTTCTTTGGCCTAATTATCGATTAGAAGATTTAGCTTGTATGAATCGTTATTGGTTTGATACCAATAATGGTAGCCGTTTCAGTATCTTAAGGATACATATGTATCCACGATTGAAAATTAATTGATAGTACTATATACCCTGTCTCGTATAGAGTATCTGAAAGCAAACAAATGCAAACATGCCTTGTTTTACATCTCATTCGAATCTAATTCGAGTAGACAATACTAAATCAATAAAATAAGGTATTGATTAGATCTAGAAATGAATCAACAGAATCTTCTTCATTTTAGGATTTTAGGTTTCAATTATTCGCTTTTGTGACTGAAAAAAACGTACCTACCACCTTTTTGGATTCCTATCTGAATCAAATTTGAAATTTGATTAATTTATTGGAATTGCTAAAATTAGAGGTTCATAAAGAAATTAAGTCTATATACCACGTTCAAATTACTGGCATTATTATTACTGATCAATAAAATTAGAAAAAATCCATATCTGTAAAATAAAGAAAGGGGAAATTCATTTATGGTAAAAAATTCTGTCATTTCAGTTATTTTTCAAGAAGAAAAGAAAGGATCTGTTGAATTTCAAGTATTCAATTTCACCAATAAGATACGGAGACTTACTTCACATTTAGAATTGCACAAAAAAGACTATTTATCTCAGAGAGGTTTGAAGAAAATTTTGGGAAAACGTCAACGACTGCTAGCTTATTTGGCAAAAAAAAATAGAGTACGTTATAAAGAATTAATTAATCAGTTGGAGATTCGAGAGACAAAAACTCGTTAATTTGATTAATTTGAAGAGTTATTTCATTTTCACTTATATGTTTCGATTAAATTTTGATGAACTTCTTTTCACTTTCAGTAATTCATGGAAGAATGAATCGTTAAAAAACTTATGACTGCACCAACTACAAGAAAAGACCTCATGATAGTCAATATGGGGCCTCAGCACCCATCAATGCACGGTGTTCTTCGACTCATCGTTACTCTAGATGGTGAAGATGTTGTCGACTGCGAACCAATATTGGGTTATTTACATAGAGGGATGGAGAAAATTGCGGAAAACCGAACAATTATACAATATTTGCCTTATGTAACACGTTGGGATTATTTAGCTACTATGTTCACAGAAGCAATAACCATAAATGGACCCGAACAATTAGGCAATATTCAAGTACCTAAAAGGGCTAGCTATATCAGAGTCATTATGTTGGAGTTGAGTCGGATAGCTTCTCATTTGTTATGGCTCGGTCCTTTTATGGCGGATATTGGTGCACAGACCCCTTTCTTCTATATTTTTCGAGAAAGAGAATTGATATATGACCTATTCGAAGCTGCCACCGGTATGCGAATGATGCATAATTATTTTCGTATTGGAGGAGTGGCTGCCGATCTACCCTATGGCTGGATAGATAAATGTTTGGATTTTTGCGATTATTTTTTAACAGGGGTTGCTGAGTATCAAAAACTTATTACCCGTAATCCTATTTTTTTAGAACGAGTTGAAGGCGTAGGCATTATTGGGAGAGACGAGGCAGTAAATTGGGGTTTATCGGGACCAATGCTACGAGCTTCCGGAATAGAATGGGATCTTCGTAAAGTTGATCATTATGAGTCTTACGACGAATTTGATTGGCAGGTTCAATGGCAACGAGAAGGGGATTCATTAGCTCGTTATTTAGTACGAATCGGTGAAATGACAGAATCCATAAAGATTATTCAACAGGCTCTGGAAGGAATTCCAGGAGGGCCTTACGAAAATTTAGAAATGCGACGTTTTGACAGATTAAAAGATCCTGAATGGAATGATTTTGAATATCGGTTTATTAGTAAAAAGCCTTCTCCAACTTTTGAATTGTCGAAACAAGAACTTTATGTGAGAGTTGAAGCCCCAAAAGGAGAATTGGGGATTTTTCTGATAGGAGACCAGAGCGTTTTTCCTTGGAGATGGAAAATTCGCCCACCAGGTTTTATCAATTTGCAAATTCTTCCTCAGTTAGTTAAAAGAATGAAATTGGCTGATATTATGACAATACTAGGTAGCATAGATATCATTATGGGAGAAGTTGATCGTTGAAATGATAATTGATACAACAGAAATAGAGACTATCAATTCTTTTTCCAAATTGGAATCCTTAAAAGAAGTCTATGGGATCATATGGATGCTTATCCCTATTGTGACTCTTGTATTAGGAATCACAATAGGTGTACTAGTAATTGTTTGGTTAGAAAGAGAAATATCTGCAGGAATACAACAACGTATCGGGCCTGAATATGCCGGCCCTTTAGGAATTCTTCAAGCTCTAGCAGATGGGACAAAACTACTTTTGAAAGAGAACCTTATTCCATCTACAGGAGATACTCGTTTATTCAGTATTGGACCATCCATAGCAGTAATATCTATCTTTCTAAGTTATTCAGTAATTCCTTTTGGTGATCACCTTGTTCTAGCCGATCTTAGTATTGGTGTTTTTTTTTGGATTGCCATTTCAAGTATTGCTCCCGTTGGACTTCTTATGTCGGGGTATGGATCAAATAATAAATATTCCTTTTTAGGTGGTCTACGGGCAGCTGCTCAATCAATTAGTTATGAAATACCATTAGCTCTATGTGTGTTATCAATATCTCTACGTGTGATTCGGTGAGACCTAAAATTTATCAAAATTCTTTTCTTTCTAGAAACAAGGATAAAAAGATTTGATTGACTATATATATTTTGATTTTTCTTCAGCATTTGAGTTGATGAACTAAACCAGATAGTTATATGAGTGAAAGAAAACGGCTTCTAAATTTGCAGTAAAAAAGTTGAGTCTCATTTCCTATGTACAAGAATCAAATGGTGAAAAAAGTAAACATAAGCAAGAGAGATTGTTTACCCCAAGATTCGTGAATTGTCATGATAGCTTGAAGCGGGTTCAAAAGACCAACTCTATGGAGTTTTTACTGTCTATTACCATAGATGGATTTCCA